ATATTTGTTCTCTTAAAAGTTAGTATTGACTTCATTTTAACAATTTTTAACCCTGGTTTTGGGGTTTACACAAAATCATTATATATATATTTTATGTGATATATATATATATAATGTGGTGGCATAAATCAATATCTACTTCAACTCATTGATTTTGATACGCTCAGTCGAGTCTTCCTTGGTTTCGGGGTTTGACAAGGATAAACAGGAATCGCCTAGCGTAGGGGGGTAGGGGGGTTTGTCGCGCAAAAACCAAAAGGGGGCATATAGTATAAAGCTGTGTTGAATAAGGATGTGTTATGCACTTGATATAAACATATGCAATGCTTAAGTTATGTCTTTTTATCATTCACTTATATTAATTCATGCAAGAAAAATGTTCCACCTTGTTTTATTATTTGAGCCTGCACTCTGAGATGTATAGGAAAGGTAGACCAAAAAAGAGAACCCTATGCATATAAAAGAATGCCCGGCATGGTGGGTAACGAGTCGTATGTACTACACCATTAATCAGATGCCAGTATAATTATCTGTAAGTGGAGTTATGCAGTTTTGTCCCTGAAATAGGAACCAGATGCCAGTAATAGTTCACTAAGTGTTACCCCCACAATTATTGTCCCTGACCCTATCATTAATAATATGCCTTTATATAAACTGGTTGGTGGTCTCTTACTACATTAATATTTGTCTAATAGATGTTAGTTGAGTTATTCAAGGAAAATTTTGAGAACAATAATTTGGGGAATATATCATCATGTCTTTGTTGGATTTTATGTGTTGAAAAATTATATTGGTTTATGTATATCTTAGTTTAAATTACTTGCTTTATGGTTAAATTATGAAGTAGGTGATAATACATTAATGTACTAATCCATTAATGTAATATTATGCATAATATGTACTATACCATAACCAGAAAATAGTTAAATTTAGAATACTGGCTTTGGGAGCCAGTGGTGGGAGTTAAAATCTCCCTTTTCTGGCGCTAGGGAGGATTTTAACCTCCGATCTTCGGATTACAAGACCGATGCTTTGTGGCTAAGCTACTAGGGCAGGCTCATTCTAATGCCTTGTTTTCTAGTCATCCTGCCAGTGGAATTAGAACTAGAAATAATGTAAAATAAAGAATGGATGCAAGTTGTCCGATAACAATAAATGGGTGTTCTACTGGTATGCCTCCAATTCATGTAAGAATAAGCATGTCGGCTACGAGCGTTCAAAAGAGAAATTGGGTAATTGGTCGGAATGTTAGGCCTCGTTGTTTTGAAGTGTGAAGAATGGGCACTACTATCAGGACTAGAATAGAGAATAGCAGGGCTAGGACACCACCAAGTTTATTGGGGATTGATCGTAGAATCGCGTAGGCAAATAAGAAATACCACTCTGGCTTGATGTGGGGGGGTGTTACTAGTGGGTTTGCGGGGGTAAAATTGTCTGGGTCTCCTAGGAGATTGGGGGAGAACAATGACAAGGATGTGAGGGCGAGCAGAACTACAGCAAATCCAAGTAGGTCTTTGTAAGAAAAGTAGGGGTGGAATGAAACTTTGTCTGCGTCCGAGTTCAACCCTATGGGGTTGTTTGAGCCTGTTTCATGAAGAAATAGAAGATGAAGGATGGTGGCTGCAGCAATAATAAATGGCAGGAGGAAGTGGAAGGCAAAGAATCGTGTTAATGTTGCATTATCTACTGAGAACCCTCCCCAGATTCATTGAACCAGGGTATTTCCTACATAGGGAACTGCGGATAGAAGGTTGGTAATTACTGTGGCCCCTCAGAAGGATATTTGTCCTCATGGGAGGACGTAGCCTACGAATGCTGTCATTATAACTAAAAGTAGGAGAACAACCCCGATGTTTCAGGTTTCTTTATAGAGGTATGATCCGTAGTATAGTCCTCGTGCAATATGGATATAAATGCAGATAAAGAAGAATGATGCTCCGTTGGCATGGATGTTTCGGATAAGTCATCCATAATTTACATCTCGGCAGATGTGAGCTACGGATGAAAAAGCAGTAGTAATATCAGATGTATAGTGTATAGCCAGGAATAGTCCTGTAAGAATTTGAGTAATTAAACACAGTCCTAGTAATGAGCCAAAATTTCATCATACTGAAATGTTAGAGGGGGCTGGTAGGTCAACTAGTGCATCGTTAGCAATTTTAATTAAAGGGTGTGTTTTTCGTAGGCTTGCCATTAGAAGGGTTTTTATAGTTGAATAACAACGGTGGTTCTTCAAGTCACTGGTCTCGGTTAAAATCCGAGTAAAAATTATGACTTATTTAGTGTCTTTACTGTTAATAGCTTTAATTATTGGACTGGTTGCTGTGGCTTCTAATCCTGCACCTTATTTTGCCGCTTTGGGCTTAGTAGTGGCGGCAGGGGTTGGATGTGGTGTATTAATTAGCCATGGGGGGTCTTTTTTATCATTAGTTCTTTTTTTAATTTACCTAGGGGGAATGCTTGTAGTGTTTGCCTATTCGGCAGCTCTGGCTGCTGAGCCTTTTCCGGAGTCTTGGGGTGATCGTTCTGTGCTTGGTTATGTCTTGGTCTATTTAGTTGGTGTGGGTCTAGTAATGGGGTTTTTCTATGAGGGATGATATGAGGGTTCTTGAATGGTAATTGACTCTTTTAAGGAACTTTCTATGTTGCGGGGGGATATTAGTGGTGTGGCTATAATATATTCTTCTGGAGGGGGCTTGTTAGTAATTTGTGCGTGGGTGTTGCTTTTAACTCTATTTGTGGTTTTGGAGCTGACGCGAGGGTTAAGCCGGGGCTCTCTTCGGGCAGTTTAAGATATGGCCAATAGAATAGCAATAGTTGTGGATAGGAGGAAGATTATTAGGTAAGTTTTAATCATACCTTGTTGTGAGTCACTTACAGTTTTAGCCATTTTTACTTGGAGGGAGGATATGCCTTTGGGGCCGGCAGCTTCAAATCATGTTTGGTCTACGAGTTGTGTAGCAATTGATTGTCCTAAAAATAGGTTAAGTTTTGGAATTAGTCGGTGGATAATTGCCGGGAAGAAGCCTAGCATGTTTGAGAAGTGGTGCACAATAATTTTAGGTATGACTTTAAATTGTTTATTGGTTAGGGCAGTGAGTTCCATAGCGATGAGTAGGCCAATAATGGTTACTAGCAGGGCTGCTAGTTTAAGGGTGAGGGGTATGCTTATAACGGGTGTTTTTGAGGGTAAGAAGTTTGCTGTAATAATTAACCCAGCAACGATGCTTCCTCAGGCTAGCCGTTTGATAGGATTAATAACTGAAGGGTTATTTTCATTAATGGGTGATAAAGGCAGGAATCGGGGGGAACCTATTGTGACAAAGTATACCACACGGAAACTGTAAACTGCGGTAAAGGAGGTGGCGATGAGGGTGAGGGCTAGGGCTCAGGCGTTTAGGTGAGAGGTGTTTAGGGCTTCGATAATGGCGTCTTTTGAGAAAAAGCCGGCTAAGAAGGGAGCACCTGTTAGTGCTAGGCTACCAATTGTTAAACAGGTTGAGGTGAGGGGTATGAGGTTTTGGAGGCCCCCCATTTTTCGGATGTCTTGTTCATCGTTCAGGCTGTGGATAATAGACCCCGAGCATAAAAATAGTATTGCTTTAAAAAAGGCGTGCGTACAAATGTGTAGAAATGCTAGCTGAGGTTGATTTAGTCCAATGGTGACTATTATGAGTCCGAGTTGGCTTGATGTAGAGAATGCAACAATTTTTTTAATATCATTCTGGGTGAGAGCACATGCTGCTGTGAATAGGGTTGTAATGGCTCCCAGGCAGAGGCAAGTTGTCAGGGCTAAACTATTATTTTCTATTAGGGGGTGGAGGCGGATAAGTAGAAAGATTCCAGCAACTACCATGGTGCTGGAATGAAGTAGGGCAGATACTGGCGTGGGGCCCTCTATGGCGGAGGGCAATCAGGGATGAAGCCCAAATTGGGCTGATTTCCCGGTTGCAGCCAAGATTAGGCCTAGGAGGGGGAGGGTCATGTCGAAGTTTTTTGATAGAAAGAAGATTTGTTGAATCTCCCATGAGTTGAGGTTTATTGCAAGTCATGCTATAGCTATAATCAGGCCAATATCTCCTACTCGGTTATACAGGACGGCCTGTAAGGCCGCTGTGTTAGCATCTGCTCGCCCGTACCACCAGCCAATAAGGAGGAAAGATATAATACCTACGCCCTCTCAGCCAATGAAGAGTTGGAATATGTTGTTTGCGGTAACAAGCAAAATCATAGCGACTAGAAATAAGAGTAAGTATTTAAAAAATCGGTCTATGAGTGGGTCAGAGTGTATGTATCAGGATGCAAATTCAAGAATGGACCAGGTTACGTATAGGGCAATGGGCGTAAAAATAATGGAGTAGTGGTCAAACTTAAAGCTAACATTAATATCAAAGGGGGCGGTATTTATTCAGTGTCAGTTTGTAACAATGGTTTCGGCCCCCTGGTCAAGGAAAATTATTAGCGGTAAGAGACTTACTAAAAATGCAGTGCTTACAGCGGTTTTGACATGGGAAACCGCTCATTTTTGGTCTTTGGGTTTAGGGTTTAGGGTAGTGAGAAGAGGATAAATGAGAATAGCAATAACCAGAATTAGTGAGGAAGATAGGGTTAGGGTTGTTGGGTGCATAGCTTTTACTTGGATTTGCACCAAGAGTTTTTGGTTCCTAAGACCAACGGATGAGCTGTTATCCTTTAAAAGCGCGAGGAAACCACGGAGTTTAACCGTGGATGATAAGGATTAGCAGTACTTAGTGCCTCGGGCTTTCCTCGGTGAGTAAGGGGATTTTAGCCCCTGTCTTTAGAATCACAATCTAATATTTTGTTTAAACTATACTTACTAGTAGCATCAGCCTCATATAAGTTCTGGCTTTGCAATTAGAAGAACTACTGGAACAAGGTGAAGAGCTATTAATAGGTGTTCTCGGGTGTGGAATGGTGGGAGGCCCGTAATGTGTATAGGTGTTGGGCCTCGTTGGGTTATTAAAAAGAGGTACAAAGAATAGCCTGCTGTAATTAGTGTGCCGATTCCTGTTAGAAGAATAGTTCAAGGGGATCAGTTAAATAAGGTGGAAATAATGGTTAATTCTCCCATAAGGTTTGGTAGCGGAGGTAGTGCTAAATTGGCCAGATTGGCAATAAATCATCACACTGCGGTTAGTGGGAAGATTATTTGTAGTCCTCGGGCAAGAATTATAGTTCGGCTATGTGTTCGCTCGTAGGCGGTATTAGCCAGACAGAAAAGTGCGGATGATACTAATCCGTGGGCAATTATTAAAATGATTGCACCTGTAAAGCCTCATGGGGTTTGAATTAGGATTCCTCCTGCAACTAATCCTATGTGACTAACGGATGAGTAGGCAATTAAGGATTTTAGGTCAGTTTGCCGAAGACAAATTGAGCCTGTCATAATAATGCCTCAGAGGGCGAGAATAATAAAGGGATATGCTAGTTCTTTAGAAAGTGGGTCTAGCATAACTATTATTCGCATCATACCATAACCCCCCAGTTTTAGGAGGACTGCAGCAAGAACTATAGACCCTGCCACGGGAGCCTCGACGTGGGCTTTTGGTAGTCAGAGGTGAACACCATAAAGAGGCATTTTTACGAGAAATGCAATTAGACATCCGGCTCATCAAATTTTATGGCCTCAGGAGTCTAAAGTTAGGGGCTGCGAGTATTGCAGGATTAGCATTGAGAGAGTCCCAGTTGAGTGTTGAAGAAGAAGGAGTGCGACTAAGAGCGGCAGTGACCCCGCTAGCGTATAGAATAGAAAGTAGGTTCCCGCATTTAGGCGCTCGGTTTGATTACCCCAACGGGTAATAATTACTAAGGTGGGGATGAGGGTGGCTTCAAATATAACATAAAATATAATAATTTCTGTAGCGCCGAATGCTATGATTAGGAAGGTCTGTAAGAACACTAGTAGGGTAATATAGAGTCGTTGACGGCTAATGGGTTCAGGGGTGATGTGATTCTGGCTAGCTAAAATTATTAGGGGGAGGAGTCAGCATGTGAGAACCAACAAGGGGGTAGATAGTGGGTCTGTGGCCAGATAAAGACCTGAGGTAGACCATCCTGTTTCAGACGTCCAACACAGTCACAACATGCTGGTTAGGGCAATTAGTAGGCTGTGGGCAGTTGCTGATGTTCATAGTCATTTGGCTGACGATAATCAGATTGTTGGAAATAGCATGATTGTGGGGAATAATACTTTTAGCATTGTAGAAGATTAAGGTTTTGGAGGCGGTCGGTTCCATGGGTTCGGGCTGTGGCAACAAGTAGAGCCAGGCCTGCACTGGCTTCACAGGCGGAAAATGCTAGAAGAAGCATAGGTGCTGCGGAGAATCCAGTTATTTCAAATTGTAGGGCCCAGAGGGCAAGTGCAATAAATAGTGATAGTATCATTCCCTCTAGGCAGAGTAGGGCTGATAGAAGGTGGGTGCGGTGAAATGTGAGGCCCATAAGCCCTAGGACAAAGGCGGAGCTAAAGCTAAAGTGTACGGGTGTCATAAGGGGGTCGTGGAGTTGAACCACGGTCTTCTGAGCCGAAATCAGAGGTCTTGCTTTGGACTAACGCCCTTATTCTGCTCATTCAAGGCCCCCCTGAGCCCATTCATAAACTAAGCCTAGTGTTAGAAGAATAAGGACAGCTGTTGCTCAGAGAAGGGTTCCGGCGGGGTTGAGAAGTTGGTCTCCTCAGGGTAGGGGGAGTAAAAGGGCAATTTCTAAATCAAAGAGAAGAAATAGGATGGCAACTAGAAAAAATCGAATAGAAAAAGGTAAGCGAGCAGATCCAAGGGGGTCAAATCCGCACTCATAGGGTGAAAGTTTTTCTGCGTCCGGGTTTATTTGGGGTAGTCAAAAGGATACAATAGCTAGGACTAGGGATAAAGTTATTGTAATGGCTAAAATAGTAATAATTAAGTTCATTATCTTTCCTTGGGGTTTAACCAAGACTGGGTGATTGGAAGTCACTCGTACTAACTTTAGATACTAGAAAGATATGAGCCTCATCAGTAAATTGATACGTAGAGGAATAGTCATACTACGTCGACAAAGTGTCAGTATCAGGCAGCGGCCTCAAAGCCGAAGTGATGTTCAGATGTAAAGTGGTATTGGATTTGGCGTAAAAAACAAACGGCTAAAAAGGAGGACCCAATAATTACGTGAAGTCCATGAAAGCCTGTGGCTACGAAGAATGTGGATCCGTACACACCGTCTGCGATGGTAAAGGGGGCTTCATAATATTCTATTGCTTGTAGGGCTGTAAAGTAAAGGCCTAGAAGAATGGTTAGTGCTAGGGACTGAATAGCCTGTTTACGTTCTCCCTCCATGAGGCTGTGGTGTGCTCATGTGACTGTTACTCCGGATGCCAGAAGGACAGCTGTGTTGAGTAGGGGGACTTCAAAGGGGTCTAGGGGTGTGATTCCTGTGGGTGGTCAGCACCCTCCTAGTTCTGGAGTTGGTGCTAGACTTGAGTGGTAGAAGGCTCAGAAGAAGCCCAAGAAGAAAAATACTTCTGATGTAATAAAAAGAATTATACCATAGCGTAGGCCTTTTTGGACTGGTGGGGTGTGGTGGCCTTGGAAGGTCCCCTCTCGGATAATATCTCGTCACCATTGATATATGGTTAGGAGAAGAAGAATTAATCCGAGGGTTATTAGTGTGGTAGAGTGGAAGTGGAATCAGATTGCAAGGCCGGAGGTCATTAATAGGGCTCCGATTGCGCCGGTTAGTGGTCATGGGCTTGGATCAACCATATGATACGCATGTGCTTGGTGGGCCATTAAACGTTCTCTTGAAGATATAGACTTAGGAGAAGAACAAATACGTATGCTTGAATCATAGCTACGGCTACTTCTAGAAGGGTTAATAGAAATAAAACGGTGGCGGTTAAAATAGCTACTGTGGGCATTATTGGGAGAAGAACAAATACGGCGGTGGCGATTAGTTGAATTAATAGATGTCCAGCGGTTAGGTTAGCCGTGAGTCGGACACCCAGGGCTAGGGGGCGAATAAATAGGCTAATTGTTTCGATAATAATTAATACGGGAATCAGGGGGATAGGGGTTCCTTCTGGGAGAAGGTGACCTAGTGCAACTGTTGGTTGATTACGTATACCAATAATAACTGTGGCGAGTCATAGTGGAACTGCAAATCCTATATTTAGGGATAGTTGTGTTGTAGGAGTAAAAGTATAAGGTAAGAGCCCAAGCATGTTGATCGTGATTAAAAAAATTATAAGAGAGGCAAATAATAGGGCCCATTTGTGCCCGCCTGGGTTCAGAGGTAATATAAGTTGATTCGTGAAGCGATTAATTAGTCAGCCTTGGATAGTAATTAGGCGGTTGTTGATTCATCGAGTTGAAGGGGTTGGGTACATTACTCAGGGAAGTGCAATTGCAATAGCAATTAGTGGAATTCCTAGGTATGAGGGGCTTGCAAATTGGTCAAAGAAGCTTATTGCCATGGTCAGTCTCAGGGTTGGGCTTTGTGTTCTTCTGTGCCAAATGGGGTTGGTTCATTTGGGGAAACATGGTTTAGAACTTTTGTGGGGATGATGGTTAAAAAAATTAATCATGAAAATAACAAAATAGCAAATCATGGGGCGGGGTTAAGTTGTGGCATTTCATCAGGGGTGGTTGGGAGGCACCAATCTTTGGCTTAAAAGGCCAACGCTGTAGCCCAAATTTAGCTTCCTGATGAGGCGTCTTCTAGTATAAGCGAGGATCAGTGTTCAAAGTGCTCAAGTGGAACAGCCTCTACAACAATAGGTATGAAGCTGTGATTAGCTCCACAGATTTCGGAACATTGTCCATAGAATACTCCGGGGCGGGAGGCAATGAAGGCAGTTTGGTTTAGGCGTCCGGGAACACCATCTAGCTTAATACCAAGAGATGGAACAGCTCAGGAGTGGAGTACATCTTCAGCAGAGATTAGGACACGGATGGGGGATTCCATAGGAACTACTATTCGATGGTCTGTCTCAAGTAGACGGAACTGTCCAGGGGTGAGGTCTTGAGTTGGAATCATATATGAATCAAAGCCTAAGTCTTCATAGTCAGTATATTCATAACTTCAATATCATTGGTGACCCATGGCTTTGATGGTTAAATGGGGATCATTAATCTCGTCTATAAGATACAGAATTCGAAGTGAGGGTAGGGCAATTAAAACAAGAATTACAGCTGGTAAAACAGTTCATACAATTTCAATTTCTTGGGAGTCTAAGATATATTTATTAGTTAATTTTGTGGAGACTATGGCAACAATAATGTATAATACGAGGGTACTAATTAAAAATACAATTATTAGTGCGTGATCATGGAAGTGAAGAAGCTCTTCTATAACGGGTGATGCCGCGTCTTGGAATCCTAATTGTGTGGGATGTGCCATTAAGCTCAGGGCTTAAGACATGCAGGAGTTTAACCTACAATTTCACCTTGACAAAGTGATGTAATTTCAAGTTTACTAATGTCTTAAAGGAAGTGGCAGAATGGTTATGCGGCTGGCTTGAAACCAGCACAAGGGGGTTCAACTCCTCCCTTCCTCGATTAATTTGATTGAACTTGAACAAATGCTGGCTCCTCAGATGTATGATAAGGGGGAGGGCATCCGTGGAGTCACTCGACGTTTGTTGCGGTTAGTTCTACGGATAGGACTTCCCGTTTAGCGGCGAAGGCTTCTCATAAGATAAATAGGAACATAATTACAGCTACTAGTGAAATTATAGATCCAATAGATGAGACTGTGTTTCACAGTGTATAGGCATCTGGGTAATCTGAGTACCGTCGGGGCATACCTGCAAGGCCAAGGAAGTGTTGTGGGAAGAAGGTGAGGTTGACACCTAAAAACATGACCCCAAAGTGGATTTTAGTTCATGTGCTGTGTAAAGTATAACCTGTAAACAGCGGGAATCAGTGTACAAAGCCGGCTATAATAGCAAAGACTGCACCCATTGAGAGTACATAATGGAAGTGGGCAACTACATAATATGTGTCATGGAGAACAATGTCGATGGATGAGTTAGCTAGAACAATCCCGGTAAGCCCACCCACTGTGAACAGGAAGATAAATCCTAGGGCTCAGAGTATTGGGGTCTCTCATTTAATTGAGCCCCCGTGAAGGGTGGCCAGTCAGCTAAAGACTTTTACACCAGTAGGGATGGCAATAATTATTGTAGCAGATGTGAAGTATGCGCGGGTGTCAACATCTATCCCGACCGTAAACATATGGTGGGCTCAGACAATGAAGCCTAAGAGGCCAATGGCCATCATAGCTCAAACCATTCCCATATAGCCGAAAGGTTCTTTTTTACCAGCGTAGTAGGCTACAACATGTGAGATAATCCCGAATCCGGGTAAAATTAAAATGTATACTTCTGGGTGGCCAAAGAATCAGAATAAGTGCTGGTATAGAATTGGGTCTCCTCCTCCCGCCGGGTCAAAGAATGTTGTATTCAGGTTTCGGTCTGTTAAAAGCATAGTAATCCCAGCAGCTAAGACAGGCAGGGACAAAAGGAGAAGAACGGCGGTTACAAGGACTGCTCAGACAAATAAGGGTGTCTGATATTGTGAAATGGCTGGGGGTTTCATATTAATTGTTGTGGTAATAAAATTAATTGCTCCCAGAATTGAAGAAACACCTGCGAGGTGAAGAGAAAAGATGGTAAGGTCAACGGATGCACCTGCATGGGCGAGATTACCCGCCAGTGGCGGGTAGACTGTTCACCCTGTTCCGGCCCCAGCTTCAACACCAGAGGAGGCTAGTAAAAGTAGAAATGAGGGTGGTAGGAGTCAAAAGCTTATGTTGTTTATTCGTGGGAACGCTATATCTGGGGCCCCAATCATTAGTGGAATTAGTCAATTTCCAAAGCCGCCAATGAGAATTGGCATTACTATAAAGAAAATCATGACAAAGGCATGTGCGGTAACAATAACATTATAAATTTGGTCATCCCCCAGGAGAGATCCAGGTTGGCTGAGCTCAGCACGAATTAAAAGGCTGAGGGCCGTTCCGACCATTCCGGCTCAGGCACCAAATACAAGGTAGAGGGTGCCAATATCTTTGTGATTAGTAGAGAAGAATCAGCGTGTGATTGCCACAGGTAGGATGGCCGAAGTCAGGTGGCGGGTTGTAGCCCCGTAGATAGAGGTTTAAGTCCTCTTCCTACCAAGCCCCGTGGTGTAAAACATATTGGATTGCAAATCCAAAGACGCAGATTGACGTCTGCCGGGGCTTTCCCGCCTTACTCGCCTAACGGCGGGAAAGTAGATGAATGCTCGCTGGTTTGGGCGCTTAGCTGTTAACTAAGAGTTTGTAGGATCGAGGCCTTCTCATCTAGAAAGGCTTTAGCTTAATTAAAGTGTCTGGCTTGCATTCAGAAGATGTGGGATAAAGTCCCGCAAGTCTTAGCCAAAGGCTAGGAGATTTTAACTCCTACTTAGGGCTTTGAAGGCCCTTGGTCTTAATTATCCTAAGCCTTTAGGTAACCAGTGCCAGGATGGCTGGGGTAATTGGAAGGAGTCCTAAGGCAATTGATGAGGTTAGGGCTAGAGTGAGAGTTGATTGGGTATTGGGGGTTCGTCATGGTAAGGTTGAGTTAGTTGTGGTGGGTGAAATTGTTAGGGCTATTGCGTAACACAGTCGTAGGTAAAAATATAGGCTTAATAGGGCTGCCAGGGCCATAATTGTTGCTGTAAGGGGAAGTTCTTGTTTTGTTAATTCTTGAAGAATAAGTCATTTGGGTATAAATCCAGTTAGTGGGGGGAGTCCTCCTAGGGAGAGTATTGCTAGGGTTGTAATTACTATGAGGGTTGGGTTTTTTGTTCATGTTATTGAGAGTGTGTTAATTTTTGTAGCTTGTGACACTTTGAATGAGAGGAATGCTGTGGTTGTTATAAAAATGTAGGTTCCTAGGGCTAGAAGAGTTAATTGGGGGGCAAACTGTAGGACAATTAATATTCAACCCATGTGAGCAATAGAAGAATATGCAAGGATTTTTCGTAATTGGGTCTGGTTTAGGCCACCTCACCCCCCCACAAGGGTTGATAGGAGGCCCAAGGACGAGAGGAGGTAGGGGTCAATCGTTGGGGCAACTTGAATAATTAGTGCAAACGGGGCTAGTTTTTGTCACGTGGACAAAATTAGTCCTGTTAGTAGATCAAGTCCTTGAAGGACTTCTGGAAGTCAAAAGTGTACGGGGGCCAGGCCAATTTTTAGGGCTAATGCTGCAATTACTAGTGTTGATGCTAGCGGGTGGGATAGGCTGTTAATGTCTCATTCTCCTACTATTCATGCGTTTGTTGTAGCTGCAAATAGAATTATTGCTGCGGCCGTTGCTTGGGTAAGAAAATACTTAGTTGTAGCTTCAACTGCTCGTGGGTGATGTTGCTGTGCTATAAGAGGGATAATAGCTAGGGTATTAATTTCTAGTCCTATTCAGGCTAGTAGTCAGTGGGAGCTTGCGAAGGTTAGTGTGGTCCCTAATCCCAGGCTGGACAATAAAATAACTAATACATAAGGGTTCATTGATAGGGGAGGGATTTTAACCATCATGTTCGGGGTATGGGCCCGAAAGCTTAATTAGCTGACCTTATCATAGAAAGTGGTGTAGAGGAAGCACCAGGAGTTTTGATCTCCTGAGTATGGGTTCGATTCCCTTCTTTCTAGGAACTGGAGGGGCTTTAACCCTCATAAGCCACTCTATCAAAGTGGTCCTTAGGCGTTCAGGCACGGTTCCTGTTGTTATAGTTGTGGGGGGAGTCCTGCAAATGCAATGGGGAGGGCTGTGTGTCAAAGAACTAGGGCTAGGGTTAGTGGTAGAAAATTTTTTCACACTAGATGCATAAGTTGGTCATAGCGGAAGCGAGGATAGGAGGCACGAACTCATAAAAAAACTAGGGAAAGAAGTGCGGCTTTAGTCATTAAATTAAATGTTGTTAGTTCAGGTAAGGTTGGAATATGTGAGGCGCCTAGGAAAAGAACTGCAGATAGGGTGTTTATTAATAAAATATTGGCATATTCGGCTAGGAAAAAAAGGGCAAAGGGTCCGCCTGCATATTCTACGTTGAATCCGGAGACTAATTCAGACTCACCTTCAGTTAGGTCAAAAGGTGCGCGGTTTGTTTCTGCTAGCGTTGAAATATACCACATTGCAGCTAGGGGTCAGGCTGGAATTAGAAGTCAAATACCTTCTTGTGTTGTATTAAATATTTGAAGTGTATAACCGCCAGAAAAAATAATTACTGCTAGAAGAATAAGTCCTAGGCTCACTTCATATGAGATTGTTTGAGCTACGGCTCGTAGGGCACCAATTAGGGCATATTTTGAATTTGAGGCTCAACCGGATCCTAAAATCGAATATACGGCAAGGCTTGACAGGGCTAGAATAAATAGTACACCTAGATTTAAGTCTGTTACTGGGTGTGGTATAGGAATGGGGGCTCATAGGGTTATGGCTAGTGTTAGGGCAAGTATAGGGGTAGCTAAAAATAGAAATGGGGATGATGTAGATGGGCGGATTGGCTCTTTAATAAATAATTTAACTCCATCTGCAATGGGTTGAAGAAGGCCATAGGGCCCAACAATATTTGGGCCTTTACGGAGTTGCATATAGCCTAGGACTTTTCGCTCGATTAATGTGAGGAATGCTACTGCTAGGAGGACTGGGACAATATACGCGAGGGGGTTTACTAGATAAATTAGTAGAGTGTTTAACATAAACTAAGAAGAGGATTTGAACCTCTGGTTGAAAGGGCTTAGGCCTTTTGCAATTACCATGCTCTGCCATCTTAGTGTGGCATTATCTTTGCTCATATTATGGGTCCTCCATTTATTTAATTAAGTTGTCTTCATTAATTAGGGGTGAGGCGTACCTTTGGTATGGGCCTCCTTTTTCCGGTCCTTTCGTACTAGGAAAAGTGACGTTACAGATAGAAACTGACCTGGATTACTCCGGTCTGAACTCAGATCACGTAGGACTTTAATCGTTGAACAAACGAACCCTTAATAGCGGCTGCACCATTAGGATGTCCTGATCCAACATCGAGGTCGTAAACCCCCTCGTCGATATGGACTCTGGGAGAGGATTGCGCTGTTATCCCTAGGGTAACTTGGTCCGTTGATCGGCCCTTGGGCCGGATCATTATTGGTCAGATTTTCTGCTACTTAGAAATGTCTTTCTTGGTTTTAGGCTTAGTTGGCCCAGTCCACTCGGAGGATATCTTTTTCTCCGTGGTCGCCCCAACCGAAGGTAAAGCGCCATTATCCGCTAGGTTTAATGCTTATTTTGTAAGTTGCTTAACGCGGTTGGGCTTGAACCTTAAGCTCCAAAGGGTCTTCTCGTCTTGTAGGTGTATGTCCGCTTCTGCACGGGCAGATCAATTTCACTGACTTGAAAGGGGAGACAGCTAAGCCCTCGTTTGGCCATTCATACAGGTCTTCATTTAAAAGACAAGTGATTGCGCTACCTTTGCACGGTCAAAATACCGCGGCCGTTGAACTTGTGGTCACTGGGCAGGCTGGACCTCCTATACCTTGAATTTTGCAGGAGGCGATGTTTTTGGTAAACAGGCGAGGCTTGGGTTTGCCGAGTTCCTTCCCTTTCTTTTAGTCTTTCCCTGTGGCACTCCAGTGTGGGTTTAACGACTACAAATTGTAGAATTTTCTTGCATTTTATTTTAATTACATTTCCCTCTTATATTGGGCTCGTTAATTGCCAGTGGTTTATCCGGGCTGGCTTACACTTGTGCTAGGAGAGAGTTGTTTATCTCTTGTTACTCATTTTAGCATAATCTCTTCCATGAAGTCATGGAGCGGCCTAATATATTTAGGGGAGTGGGATGTTTTATTGAAATAATAAATTTCTTATCGTCTGAGCTTTAACGCTTTCTGCACAGGTGGCTGCTTTTAGGCCCACTGAAACAATAATTTTAAAAATTATAATCCCTATCCTCCTGATAAAGTTGTATCCTTGGTTAAAGGGGCTGTACCCCCTTTAACTAACTCTTGTGATTCTCTTAGTTTCTATAGTAGATTTTACTTACTTGATAAAAGGGGGCACAAGGCTGAACTTCTATCCATTTCTTAGGCAACCAGCTATCACCAAGTTCGGTAGGTCTGTCGCCTCTACCCGGGGCTCTTCCCACTCTTTTGCCACAGAGACGGGTTGGCCCTATTAAGGCTGTCCCGGGGTAGCTCACTTGGTTTCGGGGTTACAAACTAAAGGTCTCTTTGCTTGTTGGGTTCTTGCTAAAGCATGATGCAAAAGGTACGAGTATTAATCTCTGCTTTTTTACGCTTACATGACTTATTTCATTGCTCTTTCAGCTTTCCCTTGCGGTACTTTTTCTATTGCTTATGGAACCTTTTTCGTCTCCCGTACTTAGGTGGAAAAATGGTTTGGTTATTAAATTTAGGTTTTGTGATGTTATTTATGTTGATAATTTAGTATAATATTTAGCTAGCTGGTTAGCTCAGGGTGATCCAACTTGCATGGATGTCTTCTCGGTGTAAGGGAGATGCTTAACTATCTCAGCCACGCCCTGATTTGATCCAAGTGCACCTTCCGGTACACTTACCATGTTACGACTTGCCTCCCCTTGTTTGTGCTTTTATGTTAGTGACATGTGTCGCTATTTGGCGGGGAGAGTGACGGGCGGTGTGTACGCGCCTCAGAGCCGGGTTCAAAAGGACACTCTATTTCCTTTTTACTACTAAATCCTCCTTCGAGCACTAAGTTTTCATAGTGTTGTCCGTGATATTCTTTATTAAAGAAAATGTAGCCCATTTCTTCCCACTTCGTTCGCTACACCTCGACCTGACGTTTTGGAGTTTTTCCACTTTGCTTACTATTTATCCTTCACAGGGTAAGCTGACGACGGCGGTATATAGGCGGGGATGGCCAGAAGTGGTGAGGTTTAACGGGGGTTATCGGTTCTAGAACAGGCTCCTCTAGGGGGGTCTAAGGCACCGCCAAGTCCTTTGGGTTTTAAGCTAGTGCTCGTAGTACCCTGGCGGACGTTTATTGTGATAAAACGTCTAGGTTTACGGCTGAGCATAGTGGGGTATCTAATCCCAGTTTGTTTCTCAGTTTTCGTGGGGTCAGGTGGGCTAATATTAAAGTTACCTTCGTATATGGGCTTCAGATGTTCAGGGGCGTATGACGGCCAAGAAGTCTTTTGACTTTATTTTAGTTAAACCTTAACCACCCTTTACGCCGTGTTCATCAACTGGGGCCTCTCGTATAACCGCGGTGGCTGGCACGAGTTTTACCGGCCCTCTTATCTCTAACTAAGTCAAGTTTTCACTTATGGCTTAATATTTATCACTGCTGAGTTCCCTTGGGGGTGTGGCGTGGCAAGGCGTCTTGGGCTAAAATTTGTGCCTGATGCCTGCTCCTCGTCCCCGGGCGGGGGATTGAGGGCATTCTCACGGGTCTGCGGAGACTTGCATGTGTAATTTGAGTTAAAGCCGATGATAAAGTCAGGACCAAGCCTTTGTGCAAGCGGAGCTTTCTAGGGCCCATCTTAGCATCTTCAGTGCTATGCTTTATTTTAAGCTACGCGAGC